GTTTGAAAAACCTTTTCTTAGGAATTTATTTTATTATAAATAAAAAAAGAAATAAAAATATTGATACATAAGATAAATACAAGAATAGATAAGACGAGATTCGTCCACCTCCCATATATTTAATCCCTTCCCCTATAAAAAAACTTGCAACACCAACACCATTTGTAATTCCATCAATTATACGTCTATCAAAAAACTGAGTTAGTTTGGTTAATCCTCTTATCCCCACGGTAAAAACTCTAGTATAAAAAATATCTATGTAACCACGATTATATGACCAATTGTATATCACATTTTTTATTCGGTCCACAAGAATTCTTTTAGGACCCCCTTTTACAAATGAATTGATTAAATCCAAATTCTGGAAAAATGAATAAGCGGATCCATATAAAATATATGCTATGAATAGTCCGAAAATTGCTATACTTACCGAAAAAATTGCATTTGTAAAAAATTCATTCAAATTTACAGAATAATTAGAACTTGAATGTAAAAGATTTGTTGATGGGGTTAACCATTTCGATAATATATCAAAATCTATTACTCCTTGATCAAAAGAAATTCCTATTGATCCAACCAACAAAGTAAATAGTACTAATACAAGAAGAGGAAATAGCATAGTATTGTCCGATTCGTGAGGATACATGGAAGTGTATTTATTTCCAAAGTAAGTACTAAAGTATCGTATCCTATTTCTTACATTATTATCAATTTTCGATCTTTCTTTTGCAAAAAAAGAAACCTTTTTATTCATTGTTGATAAAAGTAAATTTGGATTGACTCCTCTTGGAGTTCCTTTTCCCCATAGAGATATGGAATAGAACGAACCATTTTTCGTGCTACTGTAATTTTTAAAATGAACGCGGAAATACCCATCAAAGGTAAGTAAATATACCCGAAACATATAAAATGCGGTTAATCCTGCTGTGAAATAAGCTATTACTGCGAAAATTGGTGAATACAACCAACTATCATTAAGAATGTCATCTTTGGACCAAAAACAAGCAAGAGGTGGAATACCACAAAGAGAAAGTGTACCCAATAAAAAAGTAGTTCTTGTAATTGGAACATATCTTGTTAAACCACCCATAAGAACCATATTCTGACTTTTATCTGGTGAATATCCAACAATAGGTTCCATTGAATGAATAATAGATCCGGATCCCAAAAACAATAAAGCTTTTGAATAGGCATGAGTGATCAAATGGAATAAAGCAGCTCGATAAGAACCTATACCTAGAGCTAACATAATATAACCCAATTGAGACATTGTAGAATAGGCTAAGCTTTTTTTAATGTCTCTTTGAGCAAGGGCCAAAGTAGCCCCTAATAATAGTGTTATTACACCTATTAAAGAAATGAAATTCATTATATAAGGTATGACTATGAAAAGAGGAAGAAGCCGAGCTACAAGAAAAATTCCTGCTGCTACCATAGTAGCAGCGTGTATAAGAGCCGAAATAGGAGTGGGTCCTTCCATAGCATCAGGTAACCATACGTGAAGGGGGAATTGTGCGGATTTAGCAACTGCACCGACGAATAATAAAGAAGCACACAAGGTAGCAAATAAAGAATTGACCCCATTATTCTGGATTAAGTTATTAGTTATTTCGAGCAAATACCGAAATTCTAAACTACCTGTTATCCAATAAAAACCTAAGATTCCTAACAATAAACCAAAATCCCCTACACGATTAGTTACAAAAGCTTTTTGACAAGCACTTGCTGCAATTGGTCGTGTGAACCAAAATCCTATTAATAAATAAGAACACATTCCCACAAGTTCCCAAAAAATATAAATTTGTATCAAATTTGAACTAGTAACTAATCCCAGCATAGAAGTATTAAAAAAACTCATATAAGCAAAAAATCTCAAATATCCTTGATCGTGATACATATACTTGTCACTATAAATAAGAACCATGATTCCAACAGTAGTAATTAGTATTGACATAATAGAAGTAAGTGGATCGATCAAGTATCCAAACTCTAAGGAAAAATCATTATTGATGGTCCAAGACCATAGATATTGATAGATAAAACTTCCATTTATTTGTTGAATAGACAGATTGGCTGAAAACACCATAGCTATACTTAAGAGTAAAACACTAGGAAAAGCCCACATGCGACGAATATTTTTTGTTGCTGTCGGAATAAGTAGAAGTCCAAATCCTATTGACATAGTAACTGGAAGTGGAAGAAAAGGTATTATCCACGCATATTGATATGTATGTTCCATAAGAAAAGAAACTCTTTTTTCTTATAATTACAAATTGTTCTCGATTCACCAATTCTTATCTTTTTTATCCTTTTAGAAAGGAACAATAATAAAAGAAATCAACAAAAAAAAATATCTGAAAAAAAGTCAAATATTGGGATTCTTAATTATTCTGATTTTTTTTCCCTCATGTCATTTATATATGTGATGTGTGATGTGCGCGCATACGTATATGTGATATATATATCACATATACATGTATATATAAATATATTTGTATTATATATATTTGTATGTTTATTATATATTTATATGTTAAAGTAAAAAAACAATGTATATTAAAAAGAGTATATTAAAAAAATTATCCACATACACGAAATAAGTATAGATAATAACTAAAAAGAACGATCTATTTTGAAGAATACATGTCTTTCACATACAACGATAAAAGGAGGAACCCCCCTTTTTTGA